GCTAGCGTAGCTTAATTCAAAGCATGACACTGAAGATGTTAAGACGAGCTGTAGAGAGCTCCGCGGGCACAAAGGTTTGGTCCTGACTTTACTATCAGCTCTAGCTAGACTTACACATGCAAGTATCCGCACCCCCGTGAGAATGCCCCAACAGTTCCCTGCCCGGGAACGAGGAGCTGGTATCAGGCACAGTACTAACCAGCCCACGACACCTTGCTTAGCCACACCCTCAAGGGAATCCAGCAGTGATAGACATTAAGCCATGAGTGAAAACTTGACTTAGTCAAAGCTAAGAGGGCCGGTAAAACTCGTGCCAGCCACCGCGGTTATACGAGAGGCCCGAGCTGATAGTTGCCGGCGTAAAGAGTGGTTAAGATCAATTAAAAACTAAAGCCAAAAGCCCTCACAGCTGTTATACGCACTCGAGAGTAGGAAGCCCAACTACGAAAGTGGCTTTACAACATCTGAACCCACGAAAGCTAGGGTACAAACTGGGATTAGAGACCCCACTATGCCCAGCCTTAAACATTGACAGTACATTACAAATACCGTCCGCCCGGGAACTACGAGCACCAGCTTAAAACCCAAAGGACTTGGCGGTGCTTTAGATCCACCTAGAGGAGCCTGTTCTAGAACCGATGATCCCCGTTCAACCTCACCCTTCCTTGTTCATCCCGCCTATATACCACCGTCGTCAGCTTACCCTGTGAAGGCCCAATAGTAAGCAAAATTGGCACTGCCCAAAACGCCAGGTCGAGGTGTAGCGTATGGAGGGGGAAGCAATGGGCTACATTCACTAACAATAGTGTACACGAACAGCGCACTGAAACGTGCACATTGAAGGAGGATTTAGCAGTAAGCGGGAAATAGAGCGTTCCGCTGAAATTGGCCCTGAAGCGCGCACACACCGCCCGTCACTCTCCCCAAGCTCCACTAGCCTAAATGCCTAAAACCTAAAAAATGCATAAGGGGAGGCAAGTCGTAACATGGTAAGCGTACCGGAAGGTGCGCTTGGAAAAACAGAGTATAGCTAAGACAGAAAAGCATCTCCCTTACACCGAGAAGTCATCCGTGCAAATCGGATTACCCTGACGCCCAACAGCTAGCCCCCCAGCCAAAAACAACAACCACCCATCAATAACCCCAAAAACACAAGCACAGCACAAATAAACCATTCTCCCCCCTTAGTATAGGCGATAGAAAAGGGGCTCCGGAGCTATAGAAAAAGTACCGCAAGGGAACGCTGAAAGAGAAATGAAACAACCCAGTAAAGCCTAAAAAAGCAGAGATTTTCACTCGTACCTTTTGCATCATGATTTAGCTAGTAACCCCGAGCAAAGAGCACTTTAGTTCGATCCCCCGAAACTAAGTGAGCTACTCCAAGACAGCCTAACCAATAGGGCAAACCCGTCTCTGTGGCAAAAGAGTGGGAAGAGCTTTGAGTAGCGGTGACAGACCTACCGAACTTAGTTATAGCTGGTTGCCTGGGAATTGGATAGAAGTTCAGCCTCACGGCTTCTTTTCTCACCTACAACCCATGTCCTTCCCCTAGGACGCCCCGACGACACCTAGAGAAACCGCGAGAGTTAGTCAAAGGGGGTACAGCCCCTTTGACACAAGACACAACTTTCCCAGGAGGGTAAAGATCATAATTAAACTAAGGGGAAATATTTCTGGTGGGCCTAAAAGCAGCCACCCCTACGAAAAGCGTTAAAGCTCAGATATACATCTCACCCCATCGATCCCGATAACATCATCCCAACCCCCTTCTCCTACCAGGCCATCCCATGCAACCATGGGAGTGACCATGCTAATATGAGTAATAAGAGAGCCCCGCAACTCTCTCCTTGCACAAGTGTACATCGGAACGGACCCCCCACCGAATCTTAACGGCCCCAAGCAAAGAGGGCATTGTAACCGCAAACCAAATCTACCAGAAAATCATCCAAAACCTAACCGTTACCCCCACACTGGCGTGCATTTTAAGGAAAGACTAAAAGAAAAAGAAGGAACTCGGCAAACATATGAAGCCTCGCCTGTTTACCAAAAACATCGCCTCTTGCAAAATCAATGAATAAGAGGTCCCGCCTGCCCTGTGACTATAATGTTTAACGGCCGCGGTATTTTGACCGTGCGAAGGTAGCGCAATCACTTGTCTTTTAAATAGGGACCTGTATGAATGGCATAACGAGGGCTTAACTGTCTCCTTTTTCAAGTCAATGAAATTGATCTCCCCGTGCAGAAGCGGGGATAAACACATAAGACGAGAAGACCCTGTGGAGCTTTAGACGCCAGGGCAGATCATGTTAAGCACCCCTAAACATAGACCCAAACTAAATGAAACCTGCCCCCATGTCTTCGGTTGGGGCGACCATGGGGTAAAAAAAACCCCCCACGCAGATAGGGAGTACTATTGCTCCTAAAACCGAGAGCTTCCGCTCTAACAAACAGAATCTCTGACCTAAAGATCCGGCCAAGCTGATCAACGGACCAAGTTACCCCAGGGATAACAGCGCAATCCTCTTTTAGAGCCCATATCGACAAGAGGGTTTACGACCTCGATGTTGGATCAGGACATCCTAATGGTGCAGCCGCTATTAAGGGTTCGTTTGTTCAACGATTAAAGTCCTACGTGATCTGAGTTCAGACCGGAGTAATCCAGGTCAGTTTCTATCTATGACGCATTCTTTTCTAGTACGAAAGGACCGAGAAGAAGGGGCCCCTGCTCAAAGTATGCCTCACCCCCACTTAATGAAAACAACTCAAAAAAGTAAGAGGGCGCATCCGACCCCCAAGAGAAGGGCAATGTTAATGTAAACCCTAATTAACGCAAGGACTAAACCCCTTCTAGTAGAGGTGAGACCCCTCTCTTTAACCCCAACCCGCCCAAAAACCACGACCCCACAAAGAGCTGCCTGGGGGGCAGCTCTTTATGGGGTCAACTTGCGACTGGTGTGGCAGAACTCGGAGGCCTAACCTCCGAGATCTGTTAGTGTGGCAGAATCCGGCTAATGCGAAAGGCCTAAGCCCTTGCTACAGAGGTTCAAGTCCTCTCCCTAACTATGGCCCCACCCATCATTATTAACACAATCAACACCCTCACCCTAATTGTCCCTGTCCTCCTAGCTGTTGCTTTCCTAACTTTACTTGAGCGCAAAGTCCTGGGCTACATGCAACTACGTAAAGGCCCAAACATCGTTGGCCCCTACGGCCTTCTTCAACCCATTGCCGACGGAGTAAAACTTTTTATTAAAGAACCCGTACGACCCTCGACCTCCTCCCCCCTCCTATTCCTTTTAGCCCCCATACTAGCCCTATCCCTCGCACTAACACTATGAGCCCCTATGCCCATGCCCTATCCCATAGTAGACTTAAACTTAGGTATCCTTTTCATCCTCGCACTCTCCAGCCTTACGGTCTACTCAATTCTTGGCTCAGGCTGAGCATCCAATTCTAAATATGCCCTCATTGGAGCTTTGCGTGCTGTTGCCCAAACCATCTCCTACGAAGTTAGCTTAGGCCTCATCCTCCTAGGCACAATCATCTTCACCGGCGGCTTTACTCTGCAGACCTTTAATGTTGCCCAAGAAAGCATTTGATTAGTCTTACCAGCCTGACCCCTAGCCGCAATATGATACGTCTCAACCCTAGCAGAGACCAATCGTGCACCCTTCGACCTCACAGAGGGCGAATCTGAGTTAGTCTCAGGCTTCAATGTAGAATATGCAGGTGGCCCCTTCGCCCTCTTCTTTCTGGCAGAGTACGCCAACATCCTGCTAATAAATACACTCTCCGCCACCCTCTTTATGGGAGCTGCCCACACCCCCCTTTATCCAGAACTTACTGCCGTAAACCTTATGATCAAAGCCGCCCTCCTCTCAGTTGCCTTCCTTTGAGTCCGTGCCTCCTATCCACGATTCCGGTACGACCAACTAATACACCTTATTTGAAAAGCCTTCCTACCTCTTACCCTCGCCCTACTTGTTTGGCATCTTGCGACCTCCCTAGCGCTTGCAGGTTTACCCCCCTCCTAATGAGGGAGTCGTGCCTGAAGTAAAGGTTCGCCGTGATGGGGCGACTCATGAGGGTTAAATCCCCTCCAGCTCCTTCACCGGGGGCCCCATAAAAAGTGTTAGAGAGAGGGGACTCGAACCCCTGCCGGGGAGATCAAAACTCCCAGTGCTTCCTCTACACTATCCTCTAGCTAGTAACAGTAAAGTCAGCTAAACAAGCTCTCGGGCCCATACCCCGAACATGTTGGTTAAACTCCTTCCTTTACTAATGAGCCCTTTTATCTTAGCCACCCTACTACTCGGACTAGGCCTAGGAACCACAATTACATTTACAAGCTCCCACTGACTACTCGCCTGGATGGGCCTTGAAATAAGTACCCTTGCCATCATCCCCCTTATGGCCCAGCACTACCACCCCCGAGCTGTCGAAGCGGCAACAAAATACTTCCTTACCCAAGCCACAGCAGCCGCCATACTTCTCTTTGCAAGCACTACTAACGCCTGACTCTCAGGTCAATGAGACATTCAACAGATGTCCCACCCCCTTCCCGTCACTATAATTACGATTGCCCTCGCTCTAAAAATTGGCCTTGCGCCCCTCCACTCGTGACTCCCAGAGGTGCTTCAAGGCCTAGACCTAACCACAGGCCTCATCTTGTCGACCTGACAAAAACTTGCCCCCTTTGCCCTCCTACTACAAATTCAAGCAAACAACCCAACAATTCTCATCCTGCTCGGGATCACCTCCACCCTTGTTGGAGGCTGAGGTGGCTTAAACCAAACCCAACTCCGAAAGATCCTCGCCTACTCCTCAATTGCCCATCTTGGCTGAATGATCCTAATCCTTCAATTTTCTCCCTCACTCACTTTCCTTGCCCTCATCACTTATTTCCTCATAACATTCTCAACATTCCTTGTCTTCAAACTTAATGAAGCCACAAATATTAATTCACTCGCCGCCTCCTGAACAAAAGCACCCGCCATTACTGCCCTCGCCCCCCTCGTGCTTCTTTCCCTAGGCGGCCTCCCACCACTAACTGGCTTCATACCAAAATGACTAATCCTCCAAGAGCTTACCAAACAAGACCTCGCCCCTATCGCTACCATCGCTGCCCTCACAGCCCTACTCAGCCTATACTTCTACCTACGACTAACCTACGCTATGACCCTCACAATATCCCCCAACACCCTAAACGTCTCACCCTCCTGACGCCTGGCCTCCTCTCAACACACCCTTCCCCTCGCCATCTCCACTACAGCCACCCTCACCCTCCTCCCACTAACCCCCGCGATAACTTCATTACTCGCCCTTTAAGAGGCTTAAGTTAGTATTAAGACTAAGGACCTTCAAAGCCCTCAGCGGAAGTGAAAATCTTCCAGTCTCTGTTAGAACTTGCAGGCCATTATCCTACATCTCCTGCATGCAAAACAGGTACTTGAATTAAGCTAAAGCTCTTCTAGACAGGCAGGCCTCGATCCTACAAACTCTTAGTTAACAGCTAAGCGCCCAAACCAGCGAGCATCCGTCTACCTTTCCCCCGCCATTCGAAAAAAGCGGGGGAAAGCCCCGGCCAGAATTCAGCTGGCTCCTTCAGGTTTGCAATCTGATGTGTCTTATGCACCTCGGGGCTTGATGGAAAGAGGAATCAAACCTCTGTCATACGGGACTACAGACCGCCGCCTTTCACTCGGCCATTCCACCTGTGGCAATCACACGTTGATTTTTCTCGACCAATCACAAAGACATCGGCACCCTTTATCTAGTATTTGGTGCCTGAGCTGGGATAGTAGGTACGGCCCTAAGCCTGCTCATCCGAGCAGAGCTCAGCCAACCGGGCGCCCTCCTCGGGGACGACCAGGTTTATAATGTAATTGTTACTGCACATGCATTCGTAATAATTTTCTTTATAGTAATACCAATCCTGATCGGAGGATTCGGAAACTGACTTGTTCCTCTAATGATCGGAGCCCCCGATATGGCATTTCCCCGAATAAACAACATGAGCTTCTGACTCCTCCCACCTTCCTTCCTCCTCCTCCTTGCCTCTTCAGGCGTAGAAGCCGGGGCCGGTACCGGATGAACGGTCTACCCCCCTCTAGCCGGAAACTTAGCTCATGCTGGGGCATCCGTTGATTTAACAATTTTCTCTCTTCACTTAGCAGGTGTCTCCTCAATTCTTGGGGCAATTAATTTCATTACAACAATTATTAACATGAAGCCTCCTGCCATCTCCCAATACCAAACCCCACTATTCGTGTGGTCCGTCCTGGTTACTGCCGTCCTTCTCCTCCTTTCCCTCCCAGTTCTTGCAGCCGGCATTACAATGCTCCTTACGGACCGTAACCTCAATACCACCTTCTTTGACCCTGCTGGAGGAGGTGACCCCATTCTCTACCAACACCTGTTCTGATTCTTTGGGCACCCAGAGGTATACATTCTTATTCTTCCGGGCTTCGGCATGATTTCCCACATCGTCGCTTATTACGCCGGTAAAAAAGAGCCTTTCGGCTACATGGGCATGGTTTGAGCTATAATAGCAATCGGTCTCCTAGGCTTCATTGTCTGAGCCCACCACATGTTTACCGTCGGAATGGATGTTGACACACGAGCCTACTTCACCTCCGCCACCATGATCATCGCAATCCCCACAGGCGTAAAAGTCTTCAGCTGACTGGCGACCCTGCACGGAGGGTCTATCAAATGGGAAACCCCCCTTCTGTGAGCCCTTGGCTTCATTTTCCTCTTCACCGTAGGAGGCCTGACAGGAATTGTACTAGCCAACTCATCTCTTGATATTGTTCTACATGACACATACTACGTAGTAGCACACTTCCACTATGTCCTCTCAATGGGAGCTGTTTTTGCCATTATAGCTGCCTTCGTACACTGGTTCCCTCTATTCTCAGGCTACACCCTCCACTCAACCTGAACAAAAATTCACTTTGGGGTAATATTCGTAGGAGTAAATCTGACCTTCTTCCCCCAACATTTCCTTGGGCTCGCCGGAATACCTCGGCGATACTCAGACTACCCAGACGCCTACACCCTCTGAAATACAATCTCATCTATCGGCTCCATGGTCTCCCTTGTGGCAGTAATTATGTTCCTGTTCATCATCTGAGAAGCCTTCGCTGCCAAACGTGAAGTCTCCTCAGTAGAGCTCACAGCGACAAATGTAGAATGACTACATGGCTGCCCTCCCCCTTACCACACCTTCGAAGAGCCCGCATTTGTCCAAGTACAGTCTCACTAACGAGAGAGGAAGGAATTGAACCCCCGTAAACTAGTTTCAAGCCAGCCACATGACCACTCTGTCACTCTCTTCATAAGGCACTAGTAAAATGCTATAACATTGCCTTGTCAAGACAAAATTGTGGGTTAAAATCCCACGTGCCTTGAATTATGGCCCACCCCTCACAGCTAGGATTTCAAGACGCAGCTTCACCTGTTATAGAGGAACTTCTTCACTTCCACGACCACGCCCTTATAATCGTCTTTCTGATTAGCACGCTTGTGCTTTATATTATTGTAGCCATGGTCTCCACCAAACTTACGAACAAATACATTTTGGACTCCCAAGAAATCGAGATCATCTGAACAGTTCTCCCAGCAGTCATTCTTATTCTTATCGCACTCCCCTCTCTTCGTATTCTCTATCTCATGGACGAGATTAATGACCCCCACCTCACAATCAAAGCCATCGGCCACCAATGATACTGAAGCTACGAATACACGGACTACGAAGACCTCGGCTTCGACTCCTATATGATCCCCACACAAGACCTCACACCCGGACAATTCCGGCTCCTGGAAGCCGACCACCGCATGGTCATCCCCGTCGAGTCCCCCATCCGCGTGCTAGTCTCTGCCGAAGACGTCCTCCATTCCTGAGCAGTTCCAGCTCTCGGCGTAAAAATAGACGCAGTCCCCGGGCGCCTAAATCAAACAGCCTTTATCACATCTCGACCCGGTGTATTCTACGGACAATGCTCTGAAATCTGCGGAGCAAACCACAGCTTCATGCCCATCGTAGTTGAAGCCGTCCCCCTCGAACACTTTGAAAACTGATCCTCACTAATACTTGAAGACGCCTCACTAAGAAGCTTTGCAGGGCCTAAGCGTTAGCCTTTTAAGCTAAAGACCGGTGGCTCCCGCCCACCCTTAGTGACATGCCTCAGCTCAACCCCGCACCTTGGTTTGCGATTCTGGTCTTTTCATGACTAGTTTTCTTAATTATCATTCCTCCAAAAGTCTTAGCCTATATATTTCCTAATGAGCCAAATCCCCAAATCATTCAAAAATCTAAAACAGAGCCCTGAACCTGACCATGATACTAAGCTTCTTTGACCAGTTTATAAGCCCCTCGCTCCTAGGAATCCCACTAATGGCCCTTGCACTAACCCTTCCCTGAGTACTCTTCCCAGCCCCCTCCACCCGATGACTAAATAACCGATTATTAACACTCCAAAGCTGATTTATCAATCGCTTTGTCCAACAGCTCCTCCTACCCCTCAACCGAGCCGGACACAAATGAGCCCTACTCCTCACATCCCTAGTACTATTCCTTATTACTCTTAACATGCTCGGTCTTCTTCCCTACACTTTCACCCCAACTACTCAATTGTCACTCAACATAGGCCTTGCAGTCCCACTATGACTCGCACCGGTCATCATTGGCATGCGAAACCGACCAACTATCGCCCTAGGCCACCTCCTGCCAGAAGGGACTCCCACCCTCCTGATCCCCGCACTAATTATTATTGAAACCATCAGCCTATTCATTCGCCCCGTCGCTCTTGGTGTACGGCTCACAGCCAACCTCACAGCCGGCCATCTCCTCATCCAGCTAATCGCCACAGCTGCCTTCGTCCTCCTGCCCCTAATGCCTACTGTAGCCATCCTAACCGCAGGACTCCTCCTCCTCCTAACCCTCCTAGAAGTTGCCGTTGCAATAATTCAAGCCTATGTCTTCGTCCTTCTCTTAAGCCTCTACCTACAAGAAAACATCTAATGGCCCACCAAGCACACGCATATCATATAGTAGACCCAAGCCCCTGGCCGCTGACAGGCGCAGTCGCCGCTTTACTAATGACCTCTGGTCTTGCAATCTGATTTCACTTTAACTCCACAGTCCTGATAACTCTCGGCCTAGTCCTCCTCCTCCTCACAATATACCAATGATGACGAGACATCATCCGAGAAGGTACCTTCCAAGGCCACCACACTCCACCAGTTCAAAAAGGCCTCCGCTACGGAATAATCCTCTTTATTACCTCGGAGGTTTTCTTCTTCCTAGGATTCTTCTGAGCCTTCTACCACGCGAGCCTGGCCCCCACCCCTGAGCTAGGGGGTTGCTGACCTCCTGCAGGCCTTATCACACTAGACCCCTTCGAAGTCCCCCTACTTAATACAGCTGTCCTTTTAGCCTCAGGAGTTACAGTCACATGAGCCCATCACAGCATTATGGAAGGCGAACGAAAACAAACTATTCACTCCCTTACCCTAACGATTCTTCTTGGCTTCTACTTCACCTTTCTACAAGGAATAGAATACTACGAAGCACCATTTACAATCGCTGACGGAGTTTACGGGTCCACGTTCTTCGTGGCAACCGGTTTCCATGGCCTCCACGTCATTATTGGCTCCACTTTCCTAGCCATCTGCCTTCTCCGCCAAATTCAATACCACTTTACATCAGAGCACCACTTCGGATTTGAAGCAGCTGCCTGATACTGACACTTCGTAGACGTCGTCTGACTATTCCTCTATATCTCCATCTACTGATGAGGCTCATAATCTTTCTAGTACCAACGTTAGTACCAGTGACTTCCAATCACAAAGTCTTGGTTCAAATCCAAGGAAGGATAATGTCTCAAGTCACAACAATTATCTTAATTGCTATCGCCCTCTCCACAATTCTCGCCATCGTCTCTTTCTGGCTCCCCCAAATAATACCAGACTACGAAAAGCTCTCCCCCTACGAATGCGGCTTTGACCCCCTCGGAACCGCCCGACTGCCCTTTTCCCTCCGATTTTTTCTCGTAGCTATCCTCTTCCTCCTCTTTGACCTGGAAATTGCCCTCCTCCTCCCCCTCCCCTGAGGCGACCAACTATCAGACCCCCTCCTCACCTTCGCATGGGCATCAGCTGTCCTAGCCCTCCTCACATTAGGCCTAATTTACGAGTGACTTCAAGGAGGCCTCGAATGGGCTGAATAGGCAATTAGTTTAAGGAAAATTCTTGATTTCGGCTCAAATGCTTGTGGTTAAAGTCCACAATTGCTTAATGACCCCCGTTCACTTCACCTTCTCAGCAGCATTTATACTAGGCCTCACAGGCTTAGCATTCCACCGCACACACCTCCTTTCCGCCCTCTTATGCTTGGAAGGCATAATGCTTTCCTTATTTGTAGCCCTCTCCCTATGGAGCCTACAACTTAGTGCCACCAGCTTCTCAACAGCCCCAATACTTCTCCTCGCATTCTCAGCTTGTGAGGCAAGCGCAGGACTTGCCCTCCTAGTAGCCACTGCCCGCACACACGGCACCGACCGCCTGCAAAGCTTAAACCTTCTACAATGCTAAAAATTATCATCCCAACACTAATGCTTTTCCCAACCACTTGAATAGCCCCTGCCAAGTGACTATGACCCACCGCCCTCCTACACAGCTTACTCATTGCTTTTGCAAGCCTGAGCTGGCTAAGCAACCTTTCAGAAACAGGATGATCCTCTCTCAGCCCCTACATAGCAACAGACCCCCTCTCTACCCCCCTACTCGTCCTCACTTGCTGACTCTTGCCCCTCATGATCCTTGCCAGCCAGAACCACACGGCCTCAGAACCAGTCAACCGCCAACGGATGTACATCTCACTACTCACATCCCTTCAAATTTTCCTCATCATAGCCTTCGGTGCCACCGAAATCATCATGTTTTACGTAATGTTTGAAGCCACCCTCATCCCAACTCTCATCCTCATCACCCGTTGAGGCAACCAGGCAGAACGCCTCAACGCAGGCACCTACTTTCTATTCTACACATTAGCAGGCTCACTACCCCTCCTAGTCGCCCTCCTGCTTCTTCAAAACAACACAGGGACACTCTCCCTCCTAACCCTTCAATACTCAAACCCCATTCACCTCTTCACCTACGCCGACAAACTATGGTGAGCCGCCTGCTTACTCGCCTTCCTCGTAAAAATGCCACTTTACGGAGTCCACCTCTGACTGCCCAAAGCACATGTCGAAGCTCCTGTTGCTGGCTCAATAGTCCTTGCCGCTGTCCTACTGAAACTTGGGGGCTACGGCATAATACGAATACTTGCCATCCTTGAGCCTCTTACCAAAGAACTAAGCTACCCCTTCATTGTTCTCGCACTTTGGGGGGTAATTATGACGGGCTCAATCTGCCTACGTCAAACAGACCTAAAGTCCCTCATTGCTTACTCATCCGTCAGCCACATGGGCCTCGTCGTAGGAGGAATTCTAATTCAAACACCCTGAGGATTTGCAGGAGCACTAATTCTCATAGTCGCCCACGGACTCACATCCTCAGCCCTCTTCTGCCTAGCCAATACCAACTATGAGCGAACACACAGCCGGACAATGCTCCTAGCTCGCGGACTGCAAATAGCCCTCCCCCTCATAACAGCTTGATGATTTATCACCAGCCTTGCAAATTTAGCCCTCCCGCCTCTCCCCAACCTAATAGGGGAACTCATAATCATCACCTCATTATTTAACTGATCCTGATGAACATTAGCCCTAACGGGCGCAGGCACACTAATTACTGCGGGCTACTCACTCTACATGTTCCTGATGACCCAACGAGGCCCGCTTCCAGCACACATCATTGCCCTCGATCCATCACACTCCCGAGAGCACCTCCTAATAGCCCTTCACCTTCTCCCCCTCTTACTCCTCATCCTCAAGCCCGAATTAATCTGAGGCTGAACCACTTGTCGGTATAATTTAACAAAAATATTAGATTGTGATTCTAAAAACAGGGGTTAGACCCCCCTTACCTACCGAGAGAGGCTCGCAGCAACGAATACTGCTAATCTTCGTCCCCCTTGGTTGGACCCCAAGGCTCACTCGCCCTGCTCCTAAAGGATAATAGCTCATCCGTTGGTCTTAGGAACCAAAAACTCTTGGTGCAACTCCAAGTAGCAGCTATGCACTCCACTTCACTTATAATAACGTCAAGCCTAATTATCATTTTCACACTCCTCATTAGCCCTGTTCTCACAACCCTCAACCCTCGCCTCCGGACCCCCGACTGAGCCCTCACCCAAGTTAAAACGGCAGTAAAATTTGCCTTCCTAGTCAGCCTCCTCCCCCTATGTCTATTCCTAAACGAAGGTGCAGAAACAATTATTACAAACTGAAGCTGGATAAGCACCGCAACTTTCGACATTAACATCAGCTTTAAATTTGACCATTACTCAATCATCTTTACCCCCATCGCACTATACGTAACCTGGTCAATTTTAGAATTCGCATCCTGATACATACATACAGACCCCTTCATAAACCGATTCTTCAAATACCTCCTCATTTTCCTCATTGCCATGATTATCCTAGTCACAGCAAATAACATATTTCAAATCTTCATTGGCTGAGAAGGCGTAGGAATTATGTCCTTCCTTCTCATCGGCTGATGATACGGACGAGCCGACGCAAACACCGCAGCCCTCCAGGCCGTCCTCTATAATCGAGTCGGAGACATCGGCCTTATCTTCGCCATGGCCTGAATGGCAATGAACCTCAACTCCTGAGAAATGCAACAAATATTTGCAGCCTCCAAAAACATAGACCTCACCTTCCCACTTCTGGGCCTTATTGTTGCCGCCACCGGCAAATCAGCTCAATTTGGCCTCCACCCCTGACTACCCTCCGCCATAGAGGGCCCTACACCAGTATCCGCCCTTCTCCACTCTAGCACCATGGTCGTGGCGGGTATCTTCCTCCTTATTCGGATGAGCCCTCTTTTAGAAAATAACCAAACCGCCCTCACCACCTGCCTATGTCTCGGGGCATTAACAACCCTATTCACTGCAACCTGCGCCCTCACACAAAACGACATCAAAAAAATCGTTGCCTTCTCAACATCCAGCCAGCTCGGACTAATAATAGTAACAATTGGCCTAAACCAGCCCCAACTAGCCTTTCTCCACATCTGCACCCACGCGTTCTTCAAGGCAATACTTTTCTTATGCTCGGGCTCAATTATTCACAGCCTCAACGATGAACAAGACATTCGTAAAATAGGAGGCATGCACTTCCTCACACCCTTCACATCATCTTGCCTAACTATCGGCAGCCTAGCCCTCACAGGCACCCCCTTTTTAGCAGGCTTCTTCTCTAAAGACGCAATTATTGAAGCACTAAACACATCCCACCTGAACGCCTGAGCCCTAGTCCTAACCCTCTTGGCAACTTCCTTCACCGCCATCTACAGCCTCCGCGTTATCTTCTTCGTGTCCATGGGACATCCTCGATTCAACTCACTTTCACCTATCAACGAAAATAACCCAGCGGTTATTAACCCCATCAAACGCCTAGCATGAGGAAGCATCATTGCTGGTTTCCTAATCACATCGAACATTCTACCCCTGAAAACGCCAGTCATAACTATGCCGCCCCTCCTCAAACTAGCTGCCCTGGCCGTTACTATTGCAGGCCTTCTCCTAGCCTTAGAACTTGCATCCTTAACAAACAAACAATTTAAACCCACCCCCCAACTTGCCCCCCACCACTTCTCAAACATGCTTGGCTTCTTCCCAATAATTATCCACCGCCTACTGCCTAAGCTAAACCTCGCCCTTGGACAAGCAATTGCCAGCCAAACCATTGACTTAACGTGACTGGAGAAAACAGGCCCAAAAGCCGTAGCTTCTCTCAACACCCCTTTAATTTCAACCACAAGTAACGCTCAACAAGGTATAATTAAAACATACCTCACACTGTTCCTTCTCACTTTCACCCTCGCAACCCTTGTTTTAGTCTCCTAGACTGCCCGCACACTTCCCCGACTCAAACCCCGCGTCAACTCTAACACAACAAACAAGGTTAAAAGCAATACCCAAGCACTAATTACCAACATCCCGCCCCCCAAAGAATACATTAAAGCAACCCCTCCCATATCCGCTCGAAATACAGAAAGTTCACCAAGCTCATCCACCGATACCCAAGACGCCTCATACCACCCCCCTCAATGAGCAATCGACGCTAAAATGACCCCCGCCACATAAACTACTATACTAACTGCAACCGGCCGACTTCCTCAACTTTCTGGGTAGGGCTCGGCAGCAAGCGCCGCTGAATACGCAAACACAACTAGCATACCTCCTAAGTAAATTAAAAATAAAACTAAGGACAAAAACGACCCTCCATGTCCAACTAGTACACCACAACCTAGCCCCGCAACCGCCACTAACCCCAATGCTGCAAAATACGGGGAAGGATTAGAAGCCACCGCCACTAGTCCTAGCACTAGACCAAACAGAAATAAAAACATAACATAAGCCATAACTCCTGCCTGGACTTCAACCAGGTCTAATGGCATGAAAAACCACCGTTGTTATTCAACTACAAGAACCCTAATGGCCAACCTCCGTAAAACCCACCCCCTGCTAAAAATTGTTAACGATGCATTAGTTGACCTCCCCGCCCCATCGAATATTTCCGTGTGATGAAACTTCGGCTCCCTCCTGGGACTCTGCCTTATCTCACAAATTATCACGGGCCTCTTCCTAGCTATACATTACACTTCTGATATTGCCACAGCCTTCTCATCCGTCGCCCACATCTGCCGAGATGTGAACTACGGATGACTTATCCGAAATCTCCACGCCAACGGCGCATCCTTCTTCTTTATCTGCATTTACCTTCACATTGGACGAGGCCTTTACTACGGCTCTTACCTCTACAAAGAGACATGAAACATTGGAGTTGTCCTCCTCCTACTGGTAATAATGACCGCATTCGTAGGCTATGTTCTCCCATGAGGACAAATATCCTTCTGAGGTGCCACTGTTATTACCAACCTTCTTTCCGCAGTTCCCTACGTTGGCAACACACTTGTCCAATGGATCTGAGGAGGATTTTCCGTTGATAACGCCACCCTTACTCGCTTCTTCGCCTTCCACTTCCTCTTTCCTTTTATCATTGCAGCTGCAACTGTCATTCACCTTTTGTTCCTCCACCAAACAGGCTCCAACAACCCCCTCGGCCTAAACTCAGACGTAGACAAAGTCTGATTCCACCCCTACTTCTCCTATAAAGATTTGCTAGGCTTTGCAATCCTCCTCATTGCACTTACATCCTTAGCCCTGTTTTCCCCCAACCTCCTAGGTGATCCAGACAACTTTATCCCCGCCAACCCGCTAGTGACTCCCCCTCATATTAAGCCCGAATGATATTTCCTGTTTGCATATGCCATCCTCCGCTCAATCCCCAACAAACTAGGAGGAGTCCTAGCCTTACTGGCCTCCATTCTCGTACTAATAGTCGTTCCCATCCTTCATGTGTCCAAACAACGAAGCCTTACTTTCCGCCCAATTACACAATTCTTATTTTGAACACTTATTGCAGACGTTGCCATCCTCACATGAATTGGAGGAATGCCTGTCGAACATCCTTACATTATTATTGGACAAATTGCCTCCTTCCTGTACTTCTTCCTGTTCCTTGTCTTTACCCCACTAGCAAGCTGACTCGAAAATAAAGCCCTAGGATGAACTTGCAGCAGTAGCTCAGTGCCAGAGCACCGGTCTTGTAAGCCGGACGCCGGAGGTTCAATTCCCCCCTGCCGTTTCAAAGAAGAGGGACTTTCGCCCCCACCACTGGCTCCCAAAGCCAGTATTCTATATATTAAACTATTCCTTGCATCAATTACATATATGTATTATTGCCATATATGTGCTAAACATAAATATGGCTCTCTGATACGTATGTACATAAACCATACAGGTGGGAATTTCAAGATATATTGAACATAAACCTATACTAGGTTCATGTTACAGTACCTGTCTGGGGAATGTGAACTTGAATTATTCAACCACACAATTCTAGTTGTGTATCTATGGCAAGACTTGGCATCCCGCCCACGTCAAATACCAAGCCCAGACAAGGTCTCGCATGGTATTGCTCTTTCTGCCTGAGATGATTGAAGGTGAGGGACAAAAATTGTGGGGGTTTCACTACATGCACTATTCCTGGCATTTGGCTCCTACCTCAGGTCCATGAATTGATTTACTCCCTCCACTTTCATTGACGCTCGCATAAGTTGATGCCTTAAATTCATACTCCTCGTTACTTATGCAAGCCGGGCGTTCTCTCCAGAGGGTCATCAACCTTTTTTATTTTCCTTTCACTTGACACTTCAGAGTGCACACAGTAATGTTCAACAAGGTTGAACATGTTCCTTGCTTGAATCAATAAATTTGAAAGCTTAAAAAGATATTACATAAGAATCACATATCTCGGTTTCAAGAGCATAAACAATGGTTTACTATTGCCTCACAGTCCTAGTGACCCCCTGGGTTTCTACGCTAACCCCCTCGCCCCCGAGATCCCTAACACGCCTGTTTCCCTACAAAACAAGATAAATCTCGAAAAAACAAATTTTTATATTTACGATAAACTATTTATAATATTAAAAACATATTTTATTAACACACTTTTTCCCAAAACAGAAGCATGGGAAACTTTAGGACTCACCAAGGCGTCCTATAAACGCACGAACCTTCAGTCCTGTTTTATTGGTTTAAT